TTTAGCTTTTTCTTTTATTTAATGCCTATTGGTGTTCCAAAAGTACCTTTTCGGAGTCCTGGAGAGGAAGATGCATCTTGGATTGACGTATAGTGCGACTTGTCAGATATATTGGGTCATGTGGGATTCCCCCATTTTCTCCCCCGATCGAGATATCCTCTATTTCGCCCAAAAGAAAGATTAATTGAATCATCAAAAATTGGAAGCGTGAAATAAAATTAGGAGTGTGAAGTGAAATGCAACGCGATTCCCCCCTTTTTTGGAGGAAATTTATGTTGTTATCAATTTAGAATAATTTATGGTTATCTTCGTTGGACTAATAAAATTAAGTATCCAGGCTCCGTTTTAAAAAGAATCAAATTGGTAATTATAATTCTATATGATTATGACTTGTATCATAAATGATTCAATTCCTATTTCTAAAGAAAAGTGATCTAAAATCGTTAATCAATCGAGTAATATGGATGAATCGCGGAAGACATGAAATTAATAATAAATTTCATTAAGAAGTCATAGCAAAAAGAAGTGGTAAGGGAACCATTTGTCCTATATGTGCAAATCGAAATCGGGCGTATCTTTACCCGGAGTAGAGCATAAACCTAAAAAGATTTAAGAGGCCCGATTCAGGAACAAGAAAATGACATTGTGATTTGGATCTCAATGAAAAAATACATCAATAATAAGTTAATTCGATAAGTTTTAAATTCTTTTTTTATATCCTACGATAAGATAAGGAAAAGAGTCAAAAAATAAATCTTTATTGAAAAATCGGAGAAAAAGTCCTCTCGTTAAAAGTTAGAAAGAACCTAAACCTACTCTGATATAAAAAAACGAAAGAGGGCTGGAATCTAGACATTGATTTTTCGTAAATTTTTTTATTTTGAGCCGTATGCAGAAAAAAGTGCATGTACGGTTCCTAAGGGATACAACTTTGCCCTAATCAACCGACTTTATCGAGAAAGATTACTTTTTTTAGGACAAGCAGTTGATAGCGAGATCTCGAATCAACTTATTGGTCTTATGGTATATCTCAGTATCGAGGATGATACCAAAGATCTTTATTTGTTTATAAACTCTCCTGGCGGATGGGTAATACCTGGAGTCGCTATTTATGATACTATGCAATTTGTGCGACCCGATGTACATACAATATGCATGGGATTAGCTGCTTCAATGGGATCTTTTATCCTGGTTGGAGGGGAAATTACCAAACGTCTAGCATTCCCTCACGCTTGGCGCCAATGAGGTTTTTTGAGAGAAACAAAAGACTATGCCTTCGCCATATAAAATAGAAATATTAAGTAAAAATAGCATGGCATTTCGAACTCGATATGATAAAATTTTTATTATTAAAAAAATTAGATTATATATCGAGAGAGTAGTATAAAATAAAGAGTATTTCTGATTTTATCTTATCGATCGGGAATCCTGTTCAGCGTCACAAACTTTTTTCATACCATAGATCTCTTAACAATATTTTGATTTATTGTATAAATCAAATAAAAAATATTTGTTTATTTACTTTTTTTTATTTGGTTAGATAAAAAAGAAACTTTGGGATTGCTGAATCACAGACAAATAATATAATAAATACCAAAAAATAAATAATAAATATATAAAGCAACGGAACCATCATAGTATTTTTTAACTCCTACAAAAAGAAGGGTGGTAATTTGATCATTTACCAATATGAGTCTCATAGATCCTATTTTTCTTTTTCCGCGATGGAAGGTAAGGATCGATTTTATTGTAGAGCCGTATGCAATGCACAAAAGATGCCCGTACGGTTACTCTATTTTTTCTTAGTTTTTTTATCTTTATTTATTTTATCTTCACTCCATCGTCGAGATCGAGGAACCTAATAAAGGTTATATCATCAGGGTAATGATTCATCAACCCGCTAGTGATTTTTATGAAGCACAAACGGGAGAAGCTATCTTGGAAGCGGAAGAGCTGCTAAAACTGCGTGAAACCATCACAAGGGTTTATGTACAAAGAACGGGCAAACCCTTATGGGTTGTATCTGAAGACATGGAAAGAGATGTTTTTATGTCAGCAACAGAAGCCCAAGCTTATGGAATTGTTGATCTTGTAGCAGTTGAATGAAAATAGGATGGATTTCTTGAAAATCCATAATTTATTATTGTATCTTCTTACCGAGTTCAATATTTTTTTATATTAAATCGAAGTAATTCATAATCATCCGGTTAGGATCGATCTAAACCAGCTCATTATGTATACTATTCAACATGCCAACGATTAAACAACTTATTAGAAATACAAGACAGCCAATCAAAAATGTCACGAAATCCCCTGCTCTTCGGGGATGCCCTCAGCGTCGAGGAACATGTACTAGGGTGTATGTGCGACTCGTTCAGATCATGGGCTGGGACAAAAGAAAAACTATTTTCCAGTATCAATGATCAGTACCGATCAATAGGATAAAATTCAATAGGATAAAATTCAATAGGATAAAACGGAAGAACTCCATTCCATTCAC